AAGTACTGTAAATTTTTTATATTTCTAGATCCAATTATCAATTCTTACTTGATCTTTTTTATATACATCTTATATCATTTTTTATATACATCTTATATCAATAAAATTCTAGCAATAAAATCGATTTTTGTACTTATACGTATAGAACATGATATTCTATAGTAGCAACATTAAATAGGAATAATAATAATAAATAGGTATGAATAGAGAACCAAAAAAGAGGGGAAGAGTAAAGAAAAAAACTATATAGGAGTCTTCTACACCCCCTTTTTTGGTTCTATTACTTAATAGAATTTCGTTTGATTAAGACTAAGCTGCGTAAAAACCCCCGCCTTCTTTGAAATATCATGAACAGTTCCTGTAGGTTGAGCACCCTTGTCAAGGAAATATAGAATAGCAGAAACGTTTAAATGGGTTTGATTATTTATCGGATCATAAAAACCCACTTTCCGAAGATCTCTTCCTTCTCTTCGGGATCGAACATCAATTGCAACGATTCGATAAACGGCTCATTGGGATAGATATAAATGAACAATACCCCCCCTAGAAACGTATAAGAGGTTTTCTCCTCGTACGTCTCGAGAAAAAATGATTCGAAATTATTATGTATCGAATTAGAATGTCAAATATCAAATAGATATATAAAATCATCAAATCAATTTCCAGAGATTTAAGTCCTTCTTTTTTTCTTCTTTTTCGAAAAAGAAGAAAAAAAGAGCATTCATATTCTCATAACTCAAGTTGGATAACTTTCAAATAGCCTACAGCCTTAGGCATTTATTTCATTTTTTGAGCCGTCTCTAACCCCTTTGTTGTTTGTCTCCTTTCGAATCCATTTTTGGAGTCTCGATTCTGATCTAATTCTTGAGACAATTGAAAAGTTATTTCCTTGTTCCAGGATCCTTTATCTTTGCCTTGAATCCCTGGGTTTAGACATTACTTCGGTGATCTTTAATCTTTTAAAAAATGGAAGCAACAAACCCCTTTTTGTGATTTCTTTCTATGAAAGAATCATATGAACAATTGATTCCTGCATGATACACTTTTGATCGAAATAGTTTTACCAATTCAAAAAGATTTTCTTTTTGCATTAAAAAATTGTTCGAATCGGATCCTTTCGATTTCTATATCAAAAATATACTTACGAAGTTTGTTCCAACGTATTGATTGGTATTAACCCTAGACCCTTGCCCCTGAGAAATGAATAAATACTTTCTACTCGAGCTCCATCATGTACTATTTATATTACAACCCAACAAAAAAGCGAGGGTTGTAGTAGAACCGAACAAAGGATGTCGAGCCAGGAGCCGATTCATTCCTAGATAATATAAAATAGAAAATGGTGGATGGAAAAAAAAATCCACAGCTGATCATGTCCTTCAAGTCGCACGTTGCTTTCTACCACATCGTTTCAAACGAAGTTTTACCATAACATTTCTCTAGTTTCGAACCAGTATGTAATTGATTCAATTATGGAATCATGAATAGTCATTGCGTCGGTCAATACACAGTACTTTTGATTTATATATAAAAGGAATAAGTAATTTAAGCCTCAATTAGGAAGAACAAAGGCTCAATTCAACTTAACCCTCTATTTTTTATTGTTTTACTGTATGACTGCAATAGTTTTTTTATTTCTAAATAACAAGAATAAAAAAAAATTGGAATCTGCGTTGCATCTTCAAATGATTCGATAGAATAGATTCAACAATCTTACACGTCTTCGGGTCCCAAGGACCCCTAAAAAAACATTCAAATTATTTAAAAAAATTTCCTACCCCGACATCACAATTTCAATAAAGTTTTACTAAAGATTATATTTGATCATCATAAGAGAGATAAATCCATATCGAGGATTTCCGTATCTATCAGATTAGACTGAACAATTTTCATTGGAAGGAATTATTGATATTCGATGTTAAATATTTAAGAGTAAGGTAAGGGCTCATAAATCCTTTTCAAAAAAAGCGAAAGAACGCTATCAATGAAATAGAAAGATAGCAATCCATACATAGAAAGATTTCCTCAATTTATGCGTAGTTTCTTTTGGTTGAACTTAAGGTTGACTAATCTTTCCCTAAAATTGAAAATGAAAATAAAGAATAAAGTAAATAAGATGTATGAATCATCCCCGTCTCAATTGTTATTACATAGATTTAAATTATTCATTAGAGACAAATACAAAATACCTAAAAATAAAAATTAAGGGTTAAAGAAAATCTATTAACCATTAAATAGGGAACTTGATTATTTGGTAATGAAATTTGAACAGATATAGATATTCAAATTGATATCTTCCATCGCTCATTAACTCTTATCTACTCTCACTCTCAATTTATTCCGGGGGGATAATGAATCATAAATAAAAAGGATCCTTTTTTCTGGGATGCTAGACTATTTTGTCTAAAATACAAAGCCAAAAAGATCCAGATTAAGTCATTAATTAGTCTTAAGAGACTTAATCCCATTGATTGAATTCAATCAGTAACAATAATACCCTCTTGTTTAGAATTCAGAAATAAAAGGAGAATAATTGAGCTGTCTTATTAAAAAAAGATCAGGAATATAGAGGCTTTCGCATTTCGATTTAGAATGTATCCTTGAAAAATCAACTAGATATGGCACGTAAGACTTTTCTAAGCAACTAACTTAAATACGAAAGTGAAAAGGGAAGGTATAAACTAAAAGGCTCATCAGACTTTTTTTGACTTCAACCTCTTGGGATCTATGTTCCTATCTTACCTGGATCAAAAATAGATTCTGTTATGTTTTCGTATTAGTCGAACTCAATTCCATTTTTGAAAAAAGAGCAAGATTCAGAGAAAAAATTTTTAAAATTAGAAGCAAGAAATAAATTTTATCAAAACCAAAATTAGACTCTTAAATAGTACATAAGTAAATAAAACGTTGCTCAAAAACAAAAAGAGAATTTTGATCCTGATATCTGATATATATTAGAGTCCACTCTGGGACGGAAGGATTCGAACCTCCGAATAGCGGGACCAAAACCCGTTGCCTTACCACTTGGCCACGCCCCATTTCAATTTCTATTCAATACTAATAAACAGTAATATTGATATTAGTTGTTCGTCAATTCCAGTGAAAATCCCTACGGAATAAATTCGATTCTTGTTTTAGTATTAGGGTTTTGACACGTGTAGCTGTCGAATTAAACTCAATTTATTGATCATTTTATAGAATTCAATTAAGATATTGTATGAAAGTATGATTTCTTCTATTCTCTTGTGAGAATAGAAGGATTTTTGTTTTGATTGGTTCGGTTCAAAGAAGTATTTTTTTGTCTACCTGACTTCCTTTTCTTAATTTTTAACTTCTATCAATAACATATTAATAACTCAATCAAAATACAACTATCTCCAAGAAAAAAATAAAAATGTTTGTTATGCCTAATATCTTTAGTTTGATTTATATCTGTTTTAATTCTGCCCTTTATTCCAGTAGTTTTTTATTCGCCAAATTGCCCGAGGCCTACGCTTTTTTGAATCCAATTGTAGATGTTATGCCAGTAATACCTCTTTTCTTTTTTCTCTTAGCCTTTGTTTGGCAAGCTGCTGTAAGTTTTCGATGAGATCTTTAATACTATCCTAGAAAAATTCATAATTTATTCGAGTTCGAGAAAAAAAATTTTACCAATTGATAAGATCAGATAAGTCTTACAATATGAATGAACTCTCAATTCAAACGGTGAAATTCTTGAGTAGCCACGATAAATTTTGATCCCGCGATTTCCCGATTCTTACTTTTTTTTTTCACTGAAACACCCTATATCGAGTCCGCCACAATATCGAATTCTAATTGTGTGAATTTCTGAAAACTCTTTTCTATTTCTCGAAATTCGAAAACCGTTTCATTTCTTGGTGCCAAACTAGGACCCATAGTTCATAGTATAAAAATAGAGAATCTATTTTCTTTTTCCCAGAAAAACAGATTTGGAGATTGTGTAATGCTTACTCTCAAACTCTTTGTTTACACCGTAGTGATATTCTTTGTTTCTCTCTTCATCTTCGGATTCCTATCTAATGATCCAGGACGTAATCCTAGACGTGAAGAATAAAAAATAAGAAGGTTTTCCTTGCTTTATTCGCTTCTTAGAAATGCTCTTAGGATTTTTTTCTATTCCACATCTTTAACTATAACTATTAAAAAAAAAAAACAAAAAGGTTCACTAAATTCAAATTTGAAAGATACCAAGCCATTGCCGGAAACGGAAAGAGAGGGATTCGAACCCTCGGTACGAATAACTCGTACAACGGATTAGCAATCCGACGCTTTAATCCACTCAGCCATCTCTCCTAATTGAACAAAAGACAATTACTATGTTACATTACACAAAAAAAAATAATGTTTAAAAAAAGCCCTTCTTTACTTTATTTATTATATTTATATAAATTTCTTATATAAATTATAAGATAGCTTATAGAGATTCGTTTTTGATTCGATTTTGTATTATATAGATAGATACAACTTTTATCAGCAATTCTATTTTTATAAAATTCAAATAAACAACTCGAAAAAGATATCTCGAATAAAAAAAACGAAAATAAAGAATATCTCTTTAATTTTGTTTCCAAGGACCTTTTTGATTTCCATGGCCTGGCCTGGCAGTACCCAGCCAGGCCTCCTCTTTTTGTCTCAATGAAGCATACCACCGAATCCTAGATAAAATGATTTATTTGGATTTGATTTAAAAACCAAATAAATCAATGTGTGTTCCTCTTATTATATTCAAACAAGACTCAAAAGATGGAACTCTCGATTTTTGCACAATTCATTTTTATGTTACGACTTAAGTTAAGTTCTTTTGTCGAGCCATATCTGTCAAAATGACTCCAACAAAAGAACTTGTTATTTAGTTATTAAATTTCGGTATTTAAAAGTCCTCTTTTTTCCTAAGTTCATTAGGACTCCCGACAAACACGTCAACGTTCTAATCTCTAATTTCCATTTCATGGTTATTTTTCATTTCTGTCCTATCTTGA